CATAAATCTCTTAAATCTGGATAAGAAAAAAAGACAAGATAATTTCTAATATAATCTCTTAAAACAAAAAGGAAAAAGAGAAAAGAATTTCTAAAAAGCTCCCAGCTGCTACTGCTGTTTTCTTGATCTACCCAATTGGTCAAGGAAGCTTTTCAGATGAGACATTCATAAACCACTCTACCTTAATTCTTAGAGGATAATCCCAATTTAAATTGAATAGTACATTATATAAATATATAATAACAAATTCCTAAAAAGATTAATAAAAAAAAGAAAATATACGAAGAAATTCGTCCACCCCCTACATATTTGATAGCCTCTCCCATAAAAAAACTTGAAATACCAACTCCATTTGGAATTCCATCAATTACTTGTCTATCAAAAAAATAATTGAATTTAGCTAACTTTCTGACACTCGCAATTAAAGATACTTCAAAAAAAGCATCTATATAACCACGATTATATGACCAATCATATATAACATTGATTATTTTATCAGCAATAATTTTTTTAGGAACACCTTTTTGAAATAAATTTAATAAGTTCAAATTTTGTAAAGAAGAAAAAACGGGTTTATAGAAAAAAGATGCTATCACTATTCCGAAAAAAGCTAAACTCACCGAAAAAGTTGCATTTGTAAAAAATTCATACCAATCCACAGAATTCTTTGAATTTTGATGTAAAAGGTCTATAGACGGAATTAACAATTTGGATAATATATCCAAATCTATTCCTTCTTGGCTGAAAGAAATTCCAATCGACCCAACGAAGAAAGTAAAGAATACTAATATAAGCATAGAAAATAGCATAGTATTGTCTGATTCATGAGGATAAAAAAAAGGAATGTTTTTAGTACCAAAATAGGTACTATCAAGAAAAAGACGTGTTATGCTTTTGACATTTCGATTAATTCGATGTGAATATGTCCTCTTCCGAAAAAAAGAAGTCCTTTCATTATTATTCATTGTTAATAAAGCTAATAAATGAATCTTCTTTTTTAATTTTTTTTTTCCTTCTTTGCCCCATAAAGATATTGAATAGAATGAACTATTTTTCTTTCCATTGAAATTTTGAAAATGAACGTTTAAATATCCTTCAAAAACAAGTAAATAGATTCGAAACATATAAAATGCAGTTAATCCTGCTGTGGAACAAGCTATTATTGCGAAAATTGGTGAATACAACCAACTATCATTAAGAATCTCATCCTTGGACCAAAAACAAGCAAAAGGTGGAATACCACAAAGAGAAAGTGTACCTATTAAAAAAGCGGTTTTTGTAATTGGCGCATGTTTTGTTAAACCGCCCATAAGAACCATATTTTGACTTTTATCTGGAGAATATCCAACAATTGCTTCCATTGAATGAATAATGGATCCAGATCCTAAAAACAACAATGCTTTTGAATAAGCATGAGTAATCAAATGAAATAAAGCAGCTCGATAAGAGCCCATACCTAAAGCTAACATCATATAACCCAATTGAGACATTGTCGAATAGGCCAAATTTTTCTTAATATCTTTTTGAGCAATAGCTAAAGTTGCCCCTAATACTACTGTTATTATACCTATCAAAGCTATTCCAGTCATTATCGAGGGTATAACTATGAAAAGAGGAAGAAGTCGAGCTACAAGAAAAATTCCTGCTGCTACCATGGTAGCAGCATGTATAAGAGCGGAAATAGGAGTAGGCCCTTCCATAGCATCCGGTAACCATACATGAAGAGGGAATTGGGCAGATTTCGCAACTGAGCCGCAAAATAAGAAGATGGCGCACAAAGTAACAAAAAAGATATTAACCTCATTCTTATAAATCAAGTTATTGAATATTTGAAATAAATCCCGAAATTCCAAACTACCCGTTATCCAATAAAGACCTAAAATTCCTAATAATAAACCAAAATCCCCTACACGATTAGTTACAAACGCTTTTTGACAAGCATTTGCCGCAATAGGACGTGTGAACCAAAAACCTATTAATAAATAAGAACACATTCCAACCAATTCCCAAAAAATATAAACTTGTATCAAATTTGAACTAGTAACTAATCCCAACATTGAAGTATTAAAAAAACTCATATAAGTAAAAAATCTCAAATATCCTTGATCATGAGACATATAATTATCACTATAAATAAGAACCAGAATACCAACAGTAGTGATTAATATCGACATAATAGAAGTAAGTGAATCGATCAAGTAGCCAAACTCTAAAGAAAGATCATTATTTATAGTCCAAGACCATACATATTGATAGATAGAACTGTTCTTGATTTGATGAATAGATAGATCGATCGAAAAAATCATAACTATCGTTAACAATAAAATACTAGGAAAAGCCCACATACGGCGAAGATTTTTTGTTGCCGTGGGAAAAAGAAGAAGTCCTACCCCTATTAAAATAGGAACTGGAAGTGGGATGAAAGGTATGATCCATGAGAATTGGTGTGTATATTCCATACAAAAAAAAATAAAGAATAAAAAATATTTTGATTCTTAATGAATTTTCTTTCTTATTCGTTTGTTTTATCTCTTTTGTAAAGGGTTCGGTTAATAAAAAAGGGGATATATAAATAGAATTTGATATTTTTAATTATTCTAAATCTTTGCACAAACAATATTTCCAATATTGCAAAGTACAAAGTAAAAATAGACCCATAACCAAATTCCTAGTCAAAAATGAAAATTGATATTCTTTTTAGTAATATTAATTAATAATTACTAAAAAGAATTACTATTATTAAATAATATAATAATAAATAAAAACAAAATTTGGAAAATGAAAATTTTTATCTATAGAGTGAGGGTAAATAATTACACCAAAACTAAGAACATTCGTTTATTTTGATATCAATCAGAAAAAACAATTCATATGACATGACCCAATAAAATAATCCTTTTTTTTATTATTCAGAAACATTAGTTCAAAAATGAACTAATTGACTAATTGATTGATTATTTTACATTCCAATAAAAAGAAAAAGAGATCTATATATATCTATGTTTGGAAAAATTTGGAAAAGGTTTCTAATATTCAATGTTTTTACTTTAGATAGAAAAAAAAAAGAGGGAATTCAGATAGATAAGACATATGGCTAATTAAAGAAGAATTCGTTTTCATTTACAGAAGAAATGTCTTTCACATCGAACTATAGAAATGAAAAAACTATCCTAGTTGGATGGCAGTTCCAAAAAAGCGCACTTCTATATCAAAAAAAAAAATTCGGAAGACTTATTGGAAAAAAAAGGGATATTGGACAGCATTGAAAGCCTTTTCATTAGCTAAATCCATTTTTACAGGGAACTCAAAAAGTTTTTTTTGTAACAAATAAAAATGTTGGAATAATCTGAATTAGCTCGATTCAAAGAGTATTCTTTAATACTAATTTTATACTAATAAAGATAAAGAATATTTACTAATATAGAATATTGACCATATATTTAGAATATATTATATAGAATATATATAATATATTCTAAATATATAATCTAACTAAAATTTTTGGAATGTATTGTTAAATTATAGATATATTAATTAATTAACTATTTCATTGAAAAAATGGAAATGCATTTCTTTAGAGTAAGAAAATGAAATAACTAAAAAATGAGTCATAAACAACTACAAAAAAATCTTCTTTTTCATTCCTGGATTAAAGTCAGAACTATCTAGTTCCAGTTTCAACAGGGCTTTTTTTGAATTTGAAAAAGTGTAAACTACGAAAAACCCATCCCCCGTTGTTAAATTTGAAAACTAACACTGGAAATGAAAAAAACAAGAATACAACTTCGTATTGAAATTGAAACGTTCTATTTTTTTATTTTAAGATTATTTATATTAATAATAAATTACTATACTTATAGTTAATATTAACTTATAGCTTATAGTTCATATTAATTTATTCTATAATATATTTCTATATTTGAATAAATCCAAATTTCAAATTTATTTAATAATATTTAATAAAATAAATCTTTATTTAGAATTATAATAGAATTCTTGAAATTGTTTCATGTTTAGTAAACAAATGTAATAAATAAATATTGCACTTTAATTAATTCTTTCAATCTCGACGATTGACTAATGAATCGGTTATTATGATTTCGAGTAAGCCGCTATGGTGAAATTGGTAGACACGCTGCTCTTAGGAAGCAGTGCTAGAGCATCTCGGTTCGAGTCCGAGTGGCGGCATGGCATCCTATCCTATATTCTAAAAGAATAAGTCCTATAATGAATTCAATTCCCGATTTCTATTCCTAGTATTCATACCTTTTTTATTTTCATTATAGATATTTATTTTCATTATATATATGATATTTTCAACTTTAGAGCATATATTAACTCATATATCGTTTTCGGTCATATCCATTGTTATTTCAATTCATTTGATAACCTTATTAGTCAATGAAATCGTAGGATTATATGATTTGTCCAAAAAAGCCATGACAATAACTTTTTTCTGTGTAACGGGATTGTTAATTACTCGTTGGTTTTTTTCGGGCCATTTACCATTTAGTGATTTATATGAATCCTTAATCTTTCTTTCATGGGGTTTTTCTATTTTTCATATGGTTCCGTGTTTTAAAAAGGATAAAAACCTTTTAAGTACAATAATCGCACCAAGTGTTATTTTTACCCAAGGCTTTGCTACTTCGGGTCTTTTAACCAAAATGCATCAATCCGTAATATTAGTACCCGCTCTACAATCCCATTGGCTAATGATGCACGTAAGTATGATGATATTGGGCTATGCGGCTCTTTTATGTGGATCATTATTATCAGTGGCTATTTTAGTCATTACGTTTCAAGAAGTCATCCAAATTATTGGTAAAAGCAAGAATTTGGATTCTTTAAATAAAGAATTTGATTTTGCTGAAATCAAATACATGAATATGAATGAAAGAAACAATGTTTTACGAAAAACTTCTTTTTCTTCTTCTAGAAATTATTACAGGTCTCAATTTATTCAACAATTGGATCGTTGGGGTTATCGTATTATTAGTCTAGGTTTTCTCTTTTTAACGATAGGTATTCTTTCAGGAGCAGTATGGGCTAACGAGGCATGGGGATCATATTGGAATTGGGATCCAAAGGAAACTTGGGCCTTTATTACTTGGACCATATTCGCGATTTTTTTACATACTAGAAAAAATAAAAAATTGGAAGGTGTAAATTCTTCAATAGTGGCCTCTATAGGATTTCTTATAATTTGGATATGTTATTTGGGGATCAATCTATTAGGAATAGGACTACATAGTTATGGTTCATTTACATCTAATTGAATTAAAATGAGTAAAGAACCTGAGATATAAAAATATGGAAAGCATATATATATATACTTTCCATAAATTAAACTTGCCAAAAATCGTCGAGAACCCTTTAAATCAAGTAATGTAATGATTCAAGGGGTTCTCACAAACAACAAACATATTCGATTACAATGCCATTTTTTTAAGTGAATCTAACGTAAAAATATCTTTTTCATTGTACAAAGGGTTTTTTCTCTTTTTGATTTATTTGTTTTATTCACAAAAACTATCTATCAAAAATTAGATAGAATAGCTTCAACCTTCTCAACCGAGAATGAGAAAATGAAATCTGGATAAATACCAATACCTATTACGGGTATAAGGATAGAAATCGAAATAAATAATTCTCTCGGCCCAGAATCAAAAAAATAAGAGTTTGGTGTATTAAAGAACTTGTACCCATAGAACATCTGCCGTAAGATAGATAATAAATAAATAGGAGTTAATATCATTCCAATTGCTGTTACAAAAGTAATTAGTATTTTCATCATTAAAAGATATTTTTGACTAGTAATTATTCCCAAAAAAACTATCAATTCTGCAACAAAACCGCTCATGCCCGGCAATGCAAGAGAAGCCATCGATAAGATAGTAAAAATCGTGAATATTTTTGGCATTGGTATAGCCATTCCGCCCATTTCGTCAAGATAAAGAAGACGTAGTCTATCATAACTAGTTCCTGCCAAGAAAAAAAGCGCAGCGCCAATAAATCCATGAGATATTATTTGTAAAATGGCCCCGTTGAGCCCAGTATCACTTATAGAACCAATTCCTATAATAAGGAAACCCATATGAGATACCGAGGAATAAGCTATTCTTTTTTTTAAATTACGTTGACCAAAAGATGTTGAAGCGGCATAGATTATTTGAATAGAACCTAATATCATTAACCAGGGACAAAATATGGAATGAGCGTGGGAAAATAATTCCATATTAATTCGAACCAACCCATACGCTCCCATTTTTAATAAGATTCCGGCTAAAAGCATACAAGTGCTGTAATGTGCCTCTCCGTGGGTATCTGGTAACCATGTATGTAAGGGTATAATCGGCGATTTGACAGCAAAAGCAATAAGAAATCCCATATAGAATATTATTTCTAGCGCCACGGGATACGATTGATTAGTTAATGTTTCGAAATTTAATGTTGGTTCATTCGAACCATATAAACCGACACCCAGAATTCCCATTAATAAAAAAACAGAACTTCCCGCAGTGTACAAAATAAACTTTGTAGCTGAATACAAACGTTTCTTTCCCCCCCACATGGATAAAAGTAGATAAACGGGAATTAATTCCAATTCCCACATGATGAAAAAAAGTAAAATGTCTCGAGAAGAAAATGGTCCTATTTGACCGCTATACATTGCTAACATCAGGAAATAGAATAATTGGTATTCTCGAGTAACCGGCTGAGCCGCTAACGTGGCTAAAGTGGTGATAAATCCCGTCAGTAAAATAGGTCCTATAGAGAGTCCATCTATTCCAAATCTCCAGTAAAAATCAAAAAAATTGATCCATTTATAATTCTCCGTCAGTTGGATTAGTGGATCATCCAATTGGAAATGATAACAAAATGCATAGGTTGTTAGAAGGAGATCGATTAAGCATATACAAATGCTATACCACCTAATTACCTTATTTCCCCTATGAGGAAATAAGAAGATTAAAGAACCCCCGGCTATTGGCAAAACTACAACTATTGTTAACCAAGGAAAATAATTCGTGATAAAAATAAGATACACTTGGGCCAGAAAAGCCCGCGCTCAAAAGAAAATAGAAAAAAATCTTTTCTATTTTCTTTTGAGCACGGGTTTTTGCCAGTAAAAAAACGTATTCGTGTGGTGTTTTTTGAAACGTATCAATAACCTAGACCCATACTTCGAGTTGTTTCATGCCATAAATAAACTCGAACACTTAAGAAATCTGTCGGACAGGCGGACTCACACCTCTTACAACCAACACAGTCCTCTGTTCTTGGGGCAGAAGCTATTTGCTTAGCTTTACATCCATCCCAAGGTATCATTTCTAATACATCTGTGGGACAGGCTCGGACACATTGAGTACATCCTATACATGTATCATAAATCTTTACTGAATGTGACATTGTATCTATAGTAATTTTTGAACATCAAAAATGAAAATTATCGATCTAGTAAACTCGTAAATGAATCATATATTTATACACCAGATGAATCAATGATTTGTCAGAATTTTGCTAATCAAAATAGACGTCTCGATAAATTTAGAAGAACGAAGAGAAGAGGACCAGGATACTTTGATTCTTATGATTTCGCAAACGCAAACATGATCATACGTTGTGTAGCATACATGCTAATTTGAATTGATAAATATTACACTATTCAAAATTCTACTTTTGATTAATTATGATTAATGCTATTTATTCAACAAATTCGATTGATTGATACGGGTTGATTTTCTGTTACGAGAAATTGAAGAAACAATAGCCGGTCCGATAGCTGCTTCAGCGGCTGCAATAGCGATAACAAAAATTGAAAAAATATTTCCTTTTAATTGGCGATTATCAAAAAAATCAGAAAAAGTTACGAGATTTATATTAACTGCATTCAGTATAAGTTCAAGACACATAAGGGCTCTAACCATATTTCGGCTTGTGATCAATCCATAGATACCGATAGAAAATAAATAGGCACTCAAAACAAGTACATGTTCGAGCATCATTGACCAACTCCTTATCAATTTTGATTCATTTCAATATGAACAACAATTCAACAGATTCGATTGACTAAAGAATATAACAAACAAAAGAATAGATCGGCAATAAAAAAAATGGTTTCTACATAAAAACTATTTCACTTCACATAGAATTCGACAGAAATAAATGTGAGAAAATTGAATCTGGATTTATATTGCTAGTTCGCGAAAGATTTCTTATTGGCGAGCTACGACAATTGCACCTATCAAAGCAACTAAAAGAATTATTGAAATGAGTTCAAATGGAAGAAAAAAATCTGTTGATAAATGAATTCCAATTTGTTGACTAGTACTTATCAAATCTTGCTCAATAATCTGATTTGGTCTTGTAGTCCAAATAATTCCGTACCATGATGTATCTGGAATAGTAGTTATTAGTGAAACAAAAATACTTGTACAAACCATCAAAGTAATTCCATCCCCAACGGTCCAAAGATGAAAATCTTGGTAATATTCTGAGCTATTCATGAACATCACAGCAAATATGATTAAAATGTTAATAGCTCCCACGTAAATAAGTAGCTGTGAGGCAGCTACAAAATGGGAGTTTGATAAAATATATAATAAAGATATACAAACAAGAACCAGTCCCAACGAAAAAGCAGAAAAGATTGGGTTGGGAAGTAATACTACTCCTAGACTTCCTAATACAAGACCCGATCCCAGAAAGACTAAAAGAAAATCATGTAGCGTTTCAGGCAAATCCATTATATGTAAAACAAAGACAAAGAAATGGAAATTTCATGACCTTATTGATATGACCAGGAAAAAAATTTTTATATACTTAAATTTCTCTTTGCATTGAAAAAAAATTCTAAGGAGTTTGAATTGATATAAGTACAGTTATATAATCAACGTCATTCCAGTCTTTATATGAAAGAGTAGTTTGAAACTATACTAAAACTAAAGTATAAAAGTATATATATATAACATATAACATATATAACTATTTAATATTTAAGATTTGGATACTATATTTATCTATTCTAGAATATATTTCTATAATCTAAAATATAATGTAGACTATTTCTAATCTGATATATAATATAATTTATAATTAATATTTATTTCTTTTTTTATAATATTTTAAAAATTTTTTTTTAGTAAAATTATCAAAATCTTATTTATATTATATATTATTCTATTATATATATATATTCTAGAATAGATAAATATAGTATTTAATTATAAAAAATCTTATTTATTTATTTGAATTATTTATTTGAATTGTTCGAATTGTATAATCATCAATTACTGACATTGGTAAACGGCCCAAAGCAATTTGATTATAATTCAATTCGTGACGATCATAAGTCGAAAGTTCATATTCTTCAGTCATTGATAAACAATTTGTTGGACAATACTCAATACAGTTACCACAAAAAATACAGATTCCGAAATCAATACTGTAATTAAGCAATCGTTTCTTTCGAATATCAGTTTCCAGTTTCCAATCAACAACGGGTAAATCTATAGGACATACACGAACACATACTTCACAAGCAATACATTTATCAAATTCAAAATGTATTCGACCGCGGAAACGTTCCGATGTAATTAATTTTTCATAAGGATATTGAATAGTTACAGGTAAACGATTTGCGTGAGATAAGATAATCATGAAACTTTGACCAATGTACCTTGCAGCTCGGACTGTTTGTTGACCATAATTCATGAACCCAGTTACCATAAGGAACATATCGTAAATATCTATGAATATTTTTGTTTTATTTCTTTCTCTTATTTGAGACAAGTAATGAATTATAGAAGATCAATCTTTTATAGTGAAAACAATTGAGACGAAGTTGTTAATAATAGATTACCGAGAGAAATGGGTAAAAGAAATTTCCATCCAAGATTTAATAATTGATCCATTCTTAGCCTAGGCAAAGCCCATCTTGTTATAATAGAAAGGAATAAGAAAAAATAAGTTTTAGCTAATGTAATAAACAGATCAATTGTAGTTCCAAAAACTCCATATGTTTTATTTATTTCAAAAAACTCAGAAACGAATATGTACGGAATAGAGATATTTGAACCGCCCAAGTAAAGAACTGTTACAAATAATGAAGAAATTAATAGGTTTAAATAGGAAGCAACATAAAATAAACCAAATTTGATACCCGAATATTCTGTTTGATAACCCGCTACTAATTCTTCTTCCGCTTCTGGTAAATCAAAAGGTAATCTTTCACATTCCGCTAGCGAAGAAATTAGAAAAACGATGAAACCCATAGGTTGACGCCACAAATTCCATCCCCAAAAACCATATTTTGATTGCGCATCAACTATATCAACTGTACTTAAACTGTTAGATAATCCTAGTCGGTGATAACATTACTGTTCCCATCTCTATTACAGAACCGTACATGAGATTTTCACCTCATACGGCTCCTGGAAAGCCTTAAGTAAATCTAAGGACCGGGCCGATTTTTTATCTCTTGATATATCCCTAAGATAGATAAGATTCAAATCTATCGGACGGTTCTGAATTAGACCAATTCAATTCTGTCTGTTCTAATAAATAATTAAATAAGAAAGAGAAATCCATTTTAATAAAAGATACAAAAGGTACTTCTGAATTGATCTCATCCCTTAAAAATCAAAATTTGAATTTGTTGAGTAATAACTGAATTCTTCAATAAAATACTCTTTTCAAATTATCAATAACCCTCATCATTTTCAATTACGAAAAAGAATTACACATTAGTTTCTTAATTATGACATGAATTTTATCTCCATGAATATGGATATTGATTTCTTGTGTTTTTTTCGTTCCTATTCTTCTTTTTTGTGCTATGAAAAGGGGACTTAAAAAATTGAAAAGGATTTTTTCGTTCCTGATAGTAATTTATTTAATCAGTGGATGGAAGCATACTCTGGATCGGAGTTGTGGGGAGTACTGCTTGATTTTTTCTACCAACTTAAAGCCCCAATTAGTATTCTTTTTCTATTATGCGTAAATTCTCTTTAGGATGATTTACAAAATCTGCGTTACTAATCCTTTGTGTATCTTGGTGTTTCTAACCATCCACTCCTTTTTTTATTAACCCCCTTATTTATGTTAATACATCTATGATAATTTATACAAATGGTAACTAAAATTCAATAAGGTTGGTCTTTGGAGCCCGCTTCAAAACAGGATGACTAATTATCCAATCTTGGGTTAAATGGCCTCTTCTGTTTATAATTTTATTTCACTTCATTCTTATACATAGAAAATGAGACTCAATATTTTTACTGCCATTTAAGATCATCATACTATCTATTAACTATAAGTAATATAGTATTCTGAAATTATATTCAATAGAAGCTGTTTTATTTCACTCATATAACTATCAGATTTAGTTCTTCAATCCGAATTGTGAAAAAGAAAATTCAGATAATGAAAGTATCTATTCAATTAATTCGACTCTTTTCTTATATAGTACTATAAAGAGAGGAATCGAATTAATTGAATAGCTTTTTCTGTTTCAACGAATCGCACGTAGAGATATTGATAAGACACATAGAGTTAATGGTATTTCATAACTAATCGATTGAGCAGCAGCTCGTAGACCACCCAAAAAGGAATATTTATTATTTGACCCATATCCTGACATAAGAAGTCCAATGGGAGCAATACTCGAAATAGCAATCCATAAAAAAACACTTATATTGAAATCAGATAAAACAAAGTTATAACCAAAAGGAATTACTGAATAGCTTAGTAGAATTGATATGACTGATATGGATGGTCCGATACTGAATAAACGAATATCTCCCCTAGATGGAATAAGATTCTCTTTGAAAAGTAGTTTTGTTCCGTCTGCTAGAGCTTGAAGAACTCCAAAAGGACCGGCGTATTCAGGTCCAATACGCTGTTGTATCCCTGCAGATATTTCTCTTTCTAACCATACAATTGCTAGTACACTTATTGTGATTCCCAATACAAGAATCAAAATAGGTACAAGTACCCATAGAATTCCATAGACCTCTTTTAAAGATTCCAATCCGGAAAAAGAATTGATATCTTGGACTTCCGTTGTATCAATTATCATTTCAACGATCAATTTCTCCCATAATGATATCTATGCTACCTAGTATTGTCATAATATCAGCCAATTTCATTCTTTTAACTAATTGAGGAAGAATTTGCAAATTGATAAAACCGGGAGGACGGATTTTCCATCTCCAAGGAAAACCATTCTGATCTCCTATTAGAAAGATTCCTAATTCTCCCTTGGGGGCCTCAACTCTTACATAAAGTTCTTGTTTCGGCAATTCAAAAGTCGGAGACGATTTTTTACCAATGAATCGATATTCAAAATCATTCCATTTGGGCTCCTTTTCTCTATCAAAGCAGCGGATTTCTAAATTTTCATATGGCCCGCCAGGAATTCCTTCCAAAGCCTGTTGAATAATTTTTATGGATTCCGTCATTTCACCAATTCGAACTAAATAACGAGCTAATGAATCTCCTTCTTTTTGCCATTGAACTTCCCAATCAAATTCCTCGTAACACTCATAATTATCAACTTTACGTAGATCCCATTGTATTCCGGAAGCCCGAAGCATCGGTCCTGATAAACCCCAATTTATTACTTCCTCTCTACCAACAACACCTACTCCCTCAACCCGTTCTAAAAAAATAGGATTTCGCGTAATAAGGTTTTGATATTCAACAACCCTTGTTAAAAAATAATTGCAGAAATCAAAACATTTATCTATCCAACCATAAGGTAGATCAGCCGCTACCCCTCCGATACGAAAAAAATTATGCATCATTCTCATACCTGTCGCAGCTTCAAATAGATCATATATTAATTCTCTTTCTCTAAAAATATAGAAAAAAGGGGTTTGTGCACCAATATCTGCCATAAAAGGTCCCAGCCATAGTAGATGAGAAGCTATACGACTTAACTCCAACATAATTACTCGGATATAGCTGGCTCTTTTAGGGACTTGAATATTTCCCAATTGTTCCGGTCCGTTTACGGTTATTGCTTCCGTGAACATAGTAGCTAAATAATCCCAACGTGTTACATAAGGCAGATATTGTATAATTGTTCGGTTTTCCGCAATTTTTTCCATCCCTCTGTGTAAATAACCCAATATTGGTTCACAATCAATAACATCTTCACCATCCAGAGTAACAATAAGTCGAAGAACACCATGCATTGATGGGTGGTGAGGTCCCATATTGACTATCATGAGGTCTTTTCTTGTAGCTGGGACATTCATAGGTTTTTCCTCGATTCATTCTTCCATGAATCGTTAAAAAAAAGTTCATCAAAATTCAGGATCTAAGAAATCGAATAATTGAAAATGACTCTTGAAATTAACGAATTTGTGACTCCCTAATACCCAACTGATTTATTAATTTTTTATAACGTATTCTATCTTTCTTTGCCAAATAAGACAGTAGTCGTTGCCGTTTTCCCAGAATTTTACGTAAGCCTCTTTGAGATAAATAGTCTTTTCGGTGTAATTCAAAATGTGAAGTAAGTCTTCGTATCTTATTAGTGAAATTGACCACTTGAAATTCAACTGATCCGGGGTTTTCTTCTTCTTTTTTTTTTTGTGAAATAACAGGTATAAACGAATTTTTTATCATAAAATAAAATGAAAGCTTTCCTCTCCCCTCCTTTTTGATAGATACTTTTATTGATCAGTAATAGTAATGACACTCATTTTGAATTTTGTATATAAGATTATCTTAATTTACTTAACAATTCTGCTTAACAATTCTGAATTTCTTTTTTTTTTCAAATTTGTTATTATTAAGCAATCCAATTCAAATAGATAGAAAAATACTATATTTATGGATTCACAAAATAAAAAATTCTATTGTATACTTCAAAAAAAATAAGACAATTTTTTTGATTCCTTTTTCTATCTAATGGATACATCATTGAATTAGTATCAATACCACAATGCGTGTGCGCATTTATTTTAATTTAGATATATATATAAATTAAAAATTTTTAAATATTTTAATTTATATATATATCTTCGCATATCAGATATGTTACGAGAAATATTACGATAACGATAAATAGAAGATAAATGAGAGGATTATCAATCAAATTTTCAATCGCGGATACATTAGTATCCTTAATATACTGAAACGGCTTCCATTATGGGTATCAAACCAATAGCGATTTATACAAGCTAAATCTTCTAATCGATAATTTGGCCAAAGAAAGAATTTTAAATTCATTAGTTTTTTTGTTTCTCTATCAAGATCTTTATTTTTAGCCAAAACTTGACAGCAATTATTTATTTTATTCTCATTGTAATTTATTGTGTTAGTATTTCTAGGATTGAAACAAATTAGAATTCTCAATTCTCTACGGCGTCTAGTGGACAAAATATTTTCCGGAACAAGCAAATCATAATGATTTTTATCAACACCCCCTTTTTCTGGGTTTCTTTGAAACATTTGGCGCTTTTTCTTATGAATCAAAGATAGGCTTGTGGTTTGATACATAAAAAATTGTTCATAGTTTTTTCTAGACAGGCGAACAGGTTCAATAAAAAAGAATTGTTTTTCCACCAATTCGGTATTGTCCTTAAATCCTGTAAGAGTGAAATCCGTATGATTCTGAATCGCCATAGTATCTAGACTTAGATCTCCCCTTTGAATAGAGATTATAAAAAATTTTTTTATATTTTTCAATCTAATCAGGAGACAATAAAATTTGATATTATTCATTATTCTTTCTTGTAGGGAAGTATGATAGTTCAAATGAAAACCTAAATACTTTTCTAGTAAGAAATCCCGTTCTCCCTTTAGATCGTTCCTGTATAGATTTTCATCTATACTATTATCACCATTTTCCCTGTCTGATCTTTCATAATCTTGGTTTGAGAGAGATGATTTTAGATTCTCATATTCTTCTATAGATTTTTGTGCTCCATTTTGAGTGTCTAAATAGAATTCATCAAAATCTATTCTTTTTTTCTTTCTAGTGATGTTTTTAGTTTCACTAACATCTTTTCCATAAAAATCGAAAAAAAGTAATTTGGTTGGTAGGATCCAAGGATTCTTCTTATATGCATGATAAAATTTACATAATTTCAAAAAGAACCCCAATTTCGGATTCGATTTCGATATGGAATGATTTCGTCTTTCTACATCCATTACCATCCAATCAAAATACTTTCTATCCAAATCTTTTTCCATATCTATAATAACATCTTCCGCTATATAATTTTGGATAGAGATATCACCCGTTATATCCAAAAATTCTTTTTTACGTGTGTTGTCATTATAAGAAATTGCTTGGTTTTTGTTTGCTTGGAATGGTGATCTATATCCATAAATATCTGATTTTTGCTTATCTGCATAATTAATATATTTATATGCCAAAAGATCATATCCATATTGTTTTTTTATTTTTTTATTTAATTTTAATAAGTCCACTTGTTGTTTTTTGTAAAGAATTAATCGTGTTTTTTCATTTTCATATGAATCATATTCTGAATCATATTCGATTAAATCTTTATTTTGAGCCACACGATGTTCATTGATTCTATTTCTCCAGTTTTGTGGTACTAATCTCGACCATCTGCTCTCAGGTAAATCATATTGATAATGAACCTTTAACCAATTTGTCCATTGATTCATTACAGAATCGGAAACGTTCTTATGTCTTAATTTTGAATTAAATATTCCTTGTATTCTAAAAAAATAATCCTTTATTTCATTCTTAAGAAAAAAAGATCTTCCATGAGATTCAAAAATAGATCTTAACTTATACTTATATACGTTAATAACTTGGATTTGTGATAATTTAAAAAACACATATGCTTGTGACAAAGAAGATACGTCACAAGAATTCTGTGAATTCGTATTCGTAATATTACAAGATTTGTGTATAATCGAGATAAATGGAATTATACTTTGATTTGTTTTATCAATTCTTTCTGCATTTGTTTTTTTATTGTCATTCTTTGTAGATTTATTTACAATTTTTTTTGTTGATTCAAGAAAAAGTTCTCCATTGATCCTAGGAATACTAATGATACATAAAAGGATATCTATGTATACCCTTTCCATGAAAAATTTGAAAAAAGAATACGATTTACGGGTTAATCGAACATTTCTTCTTTGTAATATTTGGAAAATATTTTTTTGTAATTCTAATCTTTTAGCATCATAAGTTGTTTTGTTCGAATTCAAATCTTTCTCTGAAGTTATAACCTCCCCCTTTTCTTCTTGTGTCATTTTTTCTATTTGTTTTGTGATTGTCTTTGTTTTAACATTAAGATCTTTTATCTTTTTTTCTGTCAATGAACAATTTGTCCAATTAATAGATTGAATTAGAACGGGTGATTCGTAAATCATTGGATTATTCTTACTGATTGTTGAATTTTTTTTGCTTTCACTCAATTCATCTATTTTTTTGAATCTAAATAGAATACTTTTGATGTTCCATTTTCCTATTTCTTTTAAGATAGTTAGAAACCATTTTTTGCTTTCATTTAAAACTTTTAGAACTAGAAAAAAACGATTTTTCAAATCTTTGTTCAATTGTTTTTTAATTTTTTTAAAAATGGGACCCAAAAATGAAAATGGATTTGGGAAATAATTATCAAGGTATGATTCGACTTGTGTTCCACAAGCTGTTAAAAACCAGAAGTTTTTTTTTTTCACGTTTTTTTTTTCAGTAGATCTTTTTTTTTTTTCAGTAGATCGTACCTTAGATTTGTGCCAAGGTTTCAGAACAAAAGGAGATAAGATCCTTATCTGAAGACCCTCTGTTAACCAGTCGTTTGGAAATTCTTTGTTGGATACAGGAATGCCCTGATAGGTGCATTTAATATGCACTTCTTTTTTCCAATCCCTAAAATCTTCTGACCATTCGGGATTTTGAAATAATAGTATACGAATGATATTTTTAGTTATTATCAATGAAGGTAATAGAATATATTTTCTAAGAAATGATTGGATTATTATTACAAAGCTTCTAATTATTAGACCATATAGAATGCTCTCCCAGGCTTCTTCTATTTCTGTAAGTCTTTTTTCGTCGTTGTCTTTTTTTTCCTCTTTTTGATCCTCTTCTATCCTTTTCTCAAAAGCCAAAAATTCTGAATTGTCTGTACCTTTTTTCCTGAAATATTCTTTCAAATATTGGGATATATCATCGAAAAGATCACCAAAAAAGAACGAGGATTTTTTGATTTTGTCCAAAAAAAGGGGGGAATGGGCATTTCTTTGAAAGAGTTTCCAAGTCACTGTTTTACGCCTTTGAGCGCGCATAGATCCTCTGATTAATTCTCGGTTAAAATCGGGTTCGCGTGAATAATTTAGTAAAGACAATTCTTGATTTGGTTCAATCGTATCATCAATATTACTAGTATGACTATCCTCATTGTCATCAGTATTATATATACTCATAGTATTCAAATCTTCATTGTAATTCTCTGTTTTACTATTAAAAATCACTATACGGTCGGCTTTTCGGCAACGAATCTGAGCTTCCTTTCCTAGTCCTTCCGTCAGTTGCTCCAAGTCGTCGATTAAGTTGTATGACCATCGAGGAACTTTTTTACTGATTTCGTTTATTCCAATACATTTTTTTCTATTAAAAATTGTTTCATCGTTCAGATCAGTTCTAATTGAGTCGAATAAGAATTTTTTTTTTCTATTTTTTTCTTCGGAATAGATTTTTACTTGTTCATGTTCTGGAAATAAATAAAGTCCGTCAAAATTCAAACTTGATACTGATTTTTCCGAAAATTTACTGATAAAGTTAAAAAAAAAACCTATTTCAGTTAATAATGATTTTCTATCAAATGGATCTATTTTCTGTTCAAATTCTGGATAATGACTATTTATAGCAAGAAGGAGACCATGAATCTTATTTATCAAAATGGAATTTGTTGTGTAAGTTTCATTTTGAATTGATGGTGAAAAGCTTGTTTGGATTTGTCCACGAAAGCGTCCATTCAAGAAAGGATCATATATTTGACTTATATATTTTGTTTTCGTCTCATCCTTACACAATCTAATTCGGTTTTCGAATACATCCAGAGGAATAAATTCCTTATCTAGAACTTTTGCCCTTTTAAAAAATTCATTGCTTAGTTTCTTTCTTTTTTCTTTATTAGTAGAGCTCCAATAATTAGACAATTCATTATAGGAGATTTTATCTCTTGTGAAGAGATCCATTTTTTTTTCCATGATTTTAAGAAAAGTAGATAAATCGGGTGGATACGTGAAAGATATTCTTTCTTTTCCATCACTTTGACATATATGAAAAAAAAATTGTGAATTTTCATTTCTTACGACATTTTCAAAGTGATCATTTTTTATATATCGCAATGGACGATTCCATCGTTGAAAATCGAAAAGAATAGTTACAAGAGGTTTTTGAAATCCGAAGAGATCCTTCTCTTCCTCGTCCTTCTCTTCCTCTTCCTCGATTTTGTCCAAAGTCTTATCGTTTGGCGAAAAGAAATAAGAAGAAAGATCTTCTTCGATGAATCTTTTATGTTCTTGTTTAGTTTCGTCCGTTTCCGAATCTCCTTCAACATCCATTTCTCCAATTTCATTGTTTTCTTCAATTTCTAACATTTCATCAGTAAAAAAATGAGGAAGCGGTATTCTGCCTAAATAGTGTAAAAGGGTAATAAATGAAAAAACAACAAATATTTGACCCACATAATTTCGAAATTTTAACATAATGTACTTATCAAATCGAATAGTTACCTTCACCTTCGATTTGATCGAATTATTTTGCTGTAACCAGACTAATATCAATCCAATCCATTTCATCAAAAAGATGTGACCAATTAACCAACCAACAAAACTACTTGTTAAGAATAACAATTTATTGTTGCATCGAAAGAGATAAATGTTCACTAATCTTATTAAGATTGAACTTGGAAAAAGAAGGGGGTTTAATAACTGAAAAAGAAGATTGTTAAAGAATACTTTGTAAATACTAAAATTGCGTATTGAATTTTGATTCTTGTATCTGTAATCCAACTTGTATCCAGAATCCAAATAGTAGTATTTGTCATTTTTGTCAAAGAAATTTAATAAAAGATACGGTAGAGTTAGGGCAGTTATTGTATGAGGTCTACTCAATGCTAGATGCAAAGGCGCATAATAGATCGATATGAACATCATGAGCTGTCCTGTAATAAACCCAGTTGTTGCTGATACTTTCTTCTCGGTCCTTTCTTCCATAACCCGGGCTCGAATAAGGAAGAGATAAGAGGGCCCTATGGAGAATGTGGTCAGAAATCCATAATAGAGTCCGACCACAACGACCGAATTCACTATTTTCAGGCATAAAGATACTAGATAATCTAGTATAAAAGATTGATAAATCATGGCATCTCTCCTTGATTTTTTTGTATTGCAATTTTGATTATTGCAATTTCATTATTATTATTATATGATAATTATGATATGATCATTATTTCTTATATGATAATTATGATCATTCTGATTTTCTTATTTCTTA